TAAACCATTTAAATGGTTTAAATTTTTATTTTTTTTTTAAATATTCATTAATTAATTTTAAATTTAAATAAAAAGGATATAAAATAGTTTTAAAAGTAGGTTCTTTAAAAAAGATACCTGTTTTGATTTTTTTATTTTTATGTAAATATGAAGTTATTAAAGGTTTTAATGGTTTTTTTTCACCTAAAAGATAATAAATACTATTTTTTTTTTGATAAAAATATCTATTATTTTTTTTTTGATAAGAATATCTATTATTTTTTTTTTGATAAAATTGTTTATTAAATTTATTTTTTTTTTGATAATTTTTATTTTTGTTTTGCATTTTTAAATTTATTTAATAATATGAATAATATCACCTTTATTTAATATAAAATTAGGTTTATTTATGACTTTATTATTAATTTTAATTTTATTATGATTAATTAATTGTTTTGCTTGAAAAACAGTTTTTACTAATTTTAATCTTACAAGATTTATATCTAAACGACTTTCTAATAAAATAATAAATTTTTTAAAAATATTTATTTTATTTTTTTTTTTTGATAATTTTTGAAATAAATTTTTTAATTGATATTCATGTATACAACCATAAAAATTTCTAAATTGTTGTTTTTCAAATAATCTTTTTTGAAAAAATTTTTTCCTTTTTTCAGGTTTTATTTCTTTTCGATATCTTAATTTTTTTTTAAATAAATTCCATTTTTTTGATTTTAATTTTAATAAGTTTAAATTTTTATGAATGTTTTTATTATTTTGAAAACATATTTTATTTCTTGGTTTTAATTTATTCATATTATTTATTAAAATATTTTACGTAATAAATACATTAATGTAAATGTTGATTGAATATTTCGAGAATTTGTTATTATAGGATAATTTATGTTTTTTATTCTTTGACTTGTATTTACTAACGAAATGATTGGAATTTTTAAAATTGAAAGTTCTTGATTTAAAAAAGTATCTTTAATTGAACTTTTAATAATTAATATTAATTTTATTTCATTTTCTTTAATTAAATAATTAATTACTTTATTAAATGTTGTATCCATAATTTTATTAGTAATTAAACCATTTACCCATTCTTTATTAAAAAAAATAATATTTGGATTTTTTTTTATAAAAGTTGTAGTTAATAAAAATTGAACTTCAGTAGCATTTCCTATTATTAAAATTTTTTCTTTTTTTTGTAATATATATTTAATTAATTTAAAAATACGTTTTAAAAAAAAAGAAACATTTTTTAAATTTATTATACTATAATTATAACGACTTCCATAAATAAAGGGTAATATTTCTTTATTTGTATAAGTTAAAGATTCTCCATACATATTTTTTGATTTAAATAATAAATTTAATAAAATATTATTATTATTATTTTTTTTTTTTTGGATCATAGTTAATTATTTTTTACTTTTTTTTCCTTCTTTTTGTAAAATTTTTTCATTTTTTAATAATAATCCTTTCCCTTTATAAGGTTCGGGTTTTTTATGATTTTTAATATAATGTACAAATTGGTTTAAAAAAACATAATCTATACTATTAAAAATTAAAGTATTTGTTTGATTAATAATTTCAATATTTGATGGGATTTTTATTATAATATTATGACTAAATCCTAATTTTAAAATTAAATTATTATTTTCTATAAAAGCTTTAAAACCTATACCTTTTAAAAATAAACTAATTTTAAAACCGTGTAATACACCTTTCATTTTTATTTTAATTAATTTATTATATAAATTTAAAATACTTTTTTTATTTTTTTTTTTTTTAACATTTATTAATAATTTATTTTTTTTAATAAAAAAATAAATATTATCTGTAATTGATAAAGATAAAAGTCCTAAAGATGTTTCAAAAAAGATTCTTTTTTTTATAGATAAAATTTTTATTTCTGTTGGAATAATAAAAATTTTATCTATAAAAAAAAGTTGAATATTTCCTAAAGGACTTTTAAAAAAATTTTTATTTTTAATTTTTTGTTTTTTTTTTAATATTTTAATCATATTTATTATTATTAAAAAATTTTACAAATTAATTCACCACCAACATTTAATTTTTTAGCTTCTAAATCTGTTAAAATCCCTACCGATGTAGAAATAATATAAAATCCTTTTTTTTTTTTATATAAATCTTTATTAGTTATATATAAACGTTTTCCAGGTTTTGATAAACGTTTTATTTCAATAATAACTGCTTTATTTTTTCTATATTTTAAATAAATATCTAATTGATTTTTTGAATTTATTTTATAACTTTTAATAAAACCTTCTTTAACTAAAAGGTTTAAAATATTTATACTTTGTTTTGATTTTTGTTGTACTATTTTTGATTTTTTTACTAAGTAACCGTTTTTTATTTTTGAAAATAAATTTGAAAGAGTATCTGTTATAATCATAATAAAATTTACCAACTATATTTTGAAACACCGGGTAAAAAACCTTTTGAGGCTAATCTACGTAATTGAATTCTAGAAATTTTAAATAAACGATAAACACTTTTAGAACGTCCAGTTAAAACACATATATTTTTAATTCGAGTAATTGATGAATTTTGATGGAAAAAAAACCATTTTTGTTGTAATTTCCATCTTAAATTTTTTTCAATATTTAAATTTTTTGAAAGAATTTTTAATGTTAATCTATTTTTTTCAAAAATTTTAAATAAATAACGTTGTTTAATGTTTTTTTTTATTTTTTTTTGCATAAAATTTTATAATATAAAAATAAATGTGGAGATAATCGGATTCGAACCGATAACCTTATATTTGCAAAACATACTTTCTACCAGTTGAAATATATCCCCAATAAATGTATTGGGACTTGAACCCAAGACCATCGGATTAAAAGTCCGGTGCTCTACCAACTGAGCTATACACTTATTTAAAAAATTCATTAAAATTTTAGTTAATTTTTATAAATATTTTTTTAAAAAATAAAAATTTTTGATTTAAAAAAATATTAATTTTTTGATTTAAAAAAATATTAAAAATTGGAGTTTCTTGTATTTTAATTTTTTGGTTTTTTTGATAAATTGATAATTTTTTAATAATAAATAATTCAAAATTAGAACAAAAATTTTTATAAGAATTATTAAAAAAAAAAATAATATTATTTTTTTCAAAATTAATTTGATTTTTTTTTTTATTATCAAAAATCATTTTTTTTTTCCTAAATTTTAAATTATAACAAATTTTAGGTAAAAAAAAATAAGTAATAAAAAAATAAAAATTAAAAAAAAAAACTAAAAACCATGAAACTTGATTAAAAAATGAAAATTGATCGAATTGTGGCATAAATTTATTTTATAATTTTATTTCTTCAACATATATTTTTCATGAAAGAATACTTTTATTTTTATCTTAAATTATTATTTCGTATTTTTTGATTTTGAATAATGCTTTGAATATATGAAAGTCTAGAAAATTCTTTTTTTGATTTTCTAAAAATATTTAAATTATTAATATTATTTATTTTAAAATTTAAATACTTTAATTTATAACAATTAATTAATCTTGTAGAATTTATTTTTTTTTTATAAAATCCACTTTTATTATATTTATTAAAATAAAATTTTTTTTTATAATTTAAAATATTATTTAAATGGGCAGGTTTCATAGAAAAAATGAAACCTAAAATTGAAATAAAAATTTTTTTATTATTCCAATTTCCTCCTAATAAACGCCCTTTTATGACATTTTTTTTTTTTAATAAAATATTTTGAAACATTATTTTATTAAATTGATGTAATATATTATAAGTTAAATCATAATTAAATAATATAATATTTTCATATTTTATAGCAATTGTTGAAATTTTATCTATTTTTATTAAAGTAAAAGGTAAATAAATATTTTCATAATTATTAAATTCAATTACATATGATTCTAAATTTAAATTATTATATAAAATTTGATTTTCAAATAAAATTTTTTTTAATTTAATTTTTTGTTTTTTTAAATAATTATTTTTTAAAAATTGTTGATAATTTAGTAAATTATTAATTTTTTGTTTTTTTGTTTTTTTCATTTAAAATAAAATTTTTTTAATTAGGCCTAGTAGGATTTGAACCTACAACTATACCGTTATGAGCGGTATGCTCTAACCAATTAAACTATAAGCCTTATTATTTATAAATAAATTTTGTTTTAATAGGTAATTTATTTGAACCTGCTTTTAAAACTTTTTTTGCATTTTCTAATGAAATACCACTAATTTCATATAAAATTTGACCTTTTTTAACTTTAGATATCCAAAATGAAACTGCACCTTTCCCCTTCCCCATACGATTTTCAGTTGGTTTTGCAGTTACTGGAATATTAGGAAAAACCCGAATCCATAAAAATCCTAATCTTTTCATTTTTCGAATAATTATTTTACGGGTTGCTTCTATTTGTCTTGAAGTTAAACGTGTTTCTTCTAAAACTTTAATTGCATATTTACCATAAATAATATTATTACCTTTTGTTGTTTTACCCGCAAGTTTACCTTTAAATTGTTTTTTATATTTAGTTTTTTTTGGAAATAACATAATTAAGTTTTTTTTTTTTATTTAATGATATTTTTAATGGATTAAAAAAAACCCATAATTTAATACTACAAATCCCTGATGGAGTTTTAAATTCATTAAAATGATATTTAATATCATATTCTAAAGTATTTAATGGGATTTTTCCTTTTTGAAAAACCATTTTTTTTTTACGTTTAGATTTATTTAAACGGCCTTTAAATTGTAAACGATATCCCATAAAATTAGAAAACATTTTAAAAAATTCTTGAAGCATATTATCAATATTATTGATAAATTTTTTATGAGTTTTTTTTCTTTCTAATGTTTGTTTAATATAAAAAGTTAAAATATTAATATTTTTAGTATAAAAAGCATAACTAAAATTATAAATCATTTTTTTAACATTTTTATTAATTCTATTATTTTTTTTTATTTTATCAAAAATTTTTTTTAAATTTTTTCGTAATTTAATAAATTCAAAAAATTGAACATTTTTAATAAATAATTTAATATTATTATTTTGATAATATAAATTTAAATGATTAATTATTTTATTATAAGATAATTTATAATATTTTTTTGCATTTTTTTGAATATAAATATATATATTTATATTATTTGACGTTTTTATTATATTTATATCTATTAATTTTAAATTTTTATAATTAAAAATATTTTCAAAATATTTTTTAATTTCTAAATCAAAATGTAATAAATTTGAATAATCACTATTATTAACAATCCATTTTGAACTCCAATTTTTTTTTTTATTTAATCTTAAACTAATTGGTATAATTTTTTGACCCATAATTTATTTTTTTTTTTTATATATATGTTTTTTTCGTGTATTAATAAATTCACCAAATTTAAAACCAATCATTTTATCAATAATTTCTAAATTAATAAAGATTTTACCATTATAAATACTTACTGAATGGTTACTATATTCCGGTAAAATTGTTAAATTTTTATTAGTTATTTTTATCCATTTTTTTTTTTTTAATAAATTAACTTTAAAAAATGGACCTTTATATTTACTTCTAGACATAACTTATTGAATAATTAATCTTTTTTTGTTTTTTTTTCGTGTAGGTTTTCCTTTAGTTATTTTACCTTGAGGTGTTACGGAAGGTCTTCCACCACTTGTTTTACCTTCACCACCACCGTGTGGATGATCAATAGGATTTTTAGCTACCCCACGTACAGAAGGTCGTCTATTTAACCAACGGGAACGTCCAGCTTTTCCTAATTTAATTTTTTTATGATTTATATTAGATACTATACCTAATGTAGCATAACAGGTTAATAATATTAATTTTAATTCACCAGAATTTAAACGAATTCGAGCATATTTATTATTAATTTTTTGAATTAATTGTGCAGATGTTCCAGCACTTCGTATTAATTTTCCTCTTGATAGTGGATATAAACTAATATTATGTATTAAACTACCAATAGGTATATTTTGTAAAGGTAATGCATTACCTATTTTTAATTCAGCATTTGGTGAACTTTTTATATATTGATTAATTTTTAAACCTTCAGGTGCTAAAATTAAATAAGATTGAAAATCATTTTTTATATAAGCAATATTTGCTGAACGATTTGGATCATATAAAATTTTAATTACATTTCCTTCAATATTTTCTGTTCTGTTAAAATTAATTATTCTATATAAACGTTTATGACCGCCACCACGGTGTCGTACAGTTATTTTACCTTGATTATTTTTACCATTAGCACGTTGAAAACCTTTTGTTAAAGGTTTAATTTTAAAAATTGGAGTTAAATTATTTTTTTTTAATAAAAATGTTTGACGTTGTGAAGGTGTTATGGGATTTATTTTTTTTTCTAGCATTTTCTATGGTATATAGATAAAATCTATTATGTTATATATTTTTAATAAAACAATTTCAGATTCAAAAAGTATTTTATATTCATTAAACATATTATACGGTATTAATGAATTTCAATCTAAGAAAATTTGTAAAAATATAGGAATTAATCCTCAAATCACCCTTAATAAACTTAAAAACAACCATGTAAATCGACTTACTAGTTATATTAATAAAAATTTAAAAGTTGAACAGCTTTTAAAAAAAGCTAAAACTGAAAGATTAAATGAATTAGTAGAAATTAAAAGTAATCGTGGGATTAGACAAAGTCAAGGATTACCGGTTAGAGGACAACGTACACATACAAATGCAAAAACGTCAAAAAAAATAAAAAAAATTTTTATTAAAAAACGTATTTCACGTAATAAACGTCCTTTTAAAATCCAAAAAAAAAAAAATAAATAAACTTATTATTATATGAATAAAAATAAATTTAAATATAATTTTAGAAATAAATATAAAATAAAAAAAAATCCTTTCATTTTAGCTAATTTACATATTACAGCTAGCTTAAAAAACACTATCATTAGTCTAACAACACATAATGGAAATCTTTTAAAACAATGGTCTACAAAATCATTAAAAAAAACCAAATTTAAAAAAAATACTCCATATAATGTTCAATTAATTGTTTATAAAATTAATAAATATCTTCAATTAAAAAAAATAAAAAAATTAAAAATATTTTTACATGGTACAGGTATAGGTAGATATAATATTTTAAAAAATTTAAAACAAAAAAATTTTAAAGTAAAATATCTTTTTGATAAAACAATAAAACCTTTTAATGGTTGTAGGGTAAAAAAAAAAAAAAGACGTTAATTTTAATATGGATAGGTGATCGAGTGGTTTAAGGTGTCAGTCTTGAAAACTGAAGTATGTAATAATACCGTGGGTTCAAATCCCACTCTATCCTTTTAAAAGCTAGAGACGGATTTGAACCGTCATTAAAGGATTTGCAGTCCTTTACATTACCATTATGTTATCTAGCCTAAAAATATAATATATGAATAAAAATAAAAAAATTTTTACCTTTAAAAATAACATTATTTTAACAAATGGATCTTCTTTAAAAATAACATCTATTAAATATTTGAAAAATTATCAATTAAATTCAAAAATTTTTAAAGAAACAAAAATTATCAAAAATATAAATACTAATTTAAATAAAAATAAATTAAATTTTTTAAAAAAAATAATTTAATTTATATTAATATATTTATTTAAATATATTAATATATAAATAAATATTTCAAAAATAAATAAAAATAAAAAATAAATCAATAAAAAATTAAAGATATCTGGTGGTGTAATTAAAACACTTAATAATATTATTTGTAAATAAAAAATTTTTCTAAAATTAATAATTATTTTAATTTGAAAAATATTAGTAAATATTAAAAAAAATATTAAAAAAAAATAAATCAATATTATAAATATATAACTAAAAGAAAAAAAAATAAAATTAAAATAATTATTAATTTTTGGTTCAAAATAAATAGTTAAAAGATATATATTTGAAAAATTTAAATTTAATAAAAAATTCCAAATATATGGAATAATATTTGTAAAAATTATATTTATTATAAAAAAATTAAAAATTATAAATATAATATAAAATTTACAAAAAAAAAAATTTTCAAATTGATATAAACCTTTTGATAAAAAAAACCAAATTAATAAAATGCTTAATTGAATAGTTATAAAACTTGATATAAAACTTGATATAAAAATATTTGTAATAAGAATTTCAGTAATATTTGTGAAAATAAAATATTTTAACATATTTTTAGTAAGTAAATTATTAACTAATAAATATATTAATTGATCTGAAAAATAATATGAAATTAAAAAAAGATAAAAAAATGTAATTAAAATTATAAAAAAAGTATATTTTAATTCACATAAATGTAATTGTAAATAAGTTGTTATTTTAATTTTTTTCATATATTAAAAAATAGCCTACTTGGTGAAATTGGTAAACACGACAGATTTAAAATCTGTTCTCATTCAAGAGTTATTGGTTCAAGTCCAATAGTAGGTATTTAGTCATTATCAAAGTGGTGAAATTGGTAAACACGTTACACTTAGGATGTAAAGCTTTAATGCATTAAGGGTTCAAGTCCCTTCTTTGATAATTTCTATAAAGCTATATTTTATATTTAAATATAAAATACAAAATTTTAAAGATTTATTTTAATTAAATACTTTTTTTAAAAAAAAATATAGCTTTATAGTAGAAATAAATTCATATTTTATTAAATTTTTATAAAATAAATGATTAATATATATATTAATAATATAAAATTAAAAGTTAATAAAAATTTAACTGTATTACAAGCTTGTAATATTTTTAAAATAGAAATTCCAAAATTTTGTTTTCAAGAAAATTTACAAATTGCTGGTAATTGTAGGATGTGTTTAGTGGAAATTGTAAATTCACCTAAACCTGTAGCTTCATGTGCTATGCCTTTAATGCCTAATATGGAAATTTTTACTGATACGCCTTTAGTACAAAAAGCACGTGAAAGTGTTTTAGAATTTCTTTTAATAAATCATCCATTAGATTGTCCTATTTGTGATCAAGCTTCTGAATGTGATTTACAAGATCAAACTTTAATTTTTGGTTCAGATCGTAGTCGTTTTTTTTTTAAAAAACGTGGGGTAGAGGATAAATATTGCGGTCCTTTCATTAAAACTATTATGACTAGATGTATTCATTGTACACGTTGTGTTCGTTTTGCTAATGAAATTTGTGGAGTTGATGATTTAGGTACAACAGGTCGTGGTAACAAAACAGAAATCAATTTTTATTATCCAAAAATTTTTAATTCAGAATTCTCTGGTAATTTGGTTGATTTATGTCCTGTTGGTGCTTTAACTTCCAAACCTTACACTTTTAAAGCACGTTCTTGGGAATTAAAAAAAAAAAGCGGTATTGATATTTTAGATAGTCTTGGTTCAAATATTACATTTGATATTTTTAATAATGAAATTATACGTATTTTACCTCAAACTAATTTCAATATTAATAAGGAATGGATATCGAATAAAACACGATATTTTTTTGATAGTTTAAAATATCAACGATTACAGGAACCTTTATTTAAAGATAATGAAAATAATTTTCATAAAATTTCGTGGTTAGAGGCTTTAAATATAATTAATCAAAAATTAATAACTACTGATAGTTCTAATATTAAAAGTATTGTTGGTAATTTAACTGATTTAGAATCTCTTTTTTTATTAAAAAAAAATCTAAATAAATTAGGAATTTCAAATGTCAATTATGAACGTTTTTTAAATAATCATAATTTCAAAATGAATACTGATTTAACTTCAAATTTTTTATTTAATAATACTATAAAATCGATTGAAGAATCAGATCTTTGTTTAATAATTGGTAGTGACATACGTAAAGAAGGTTCTATTTTAAATATTCATTTAATTAATCGTTTAAAAAAAGGAAATTTTAAAATAGCTTATATAGGTAATAAAATTGATTTTACTTATCCTATAAAACATTTAGGTTTAACTTTTAAAACATTAATAGATATTATTTTAGGAAAACATTCATTCTGTAAAATGTTAAAACAAGCTAAAAATCCTTTAATTATTATAAGTGAAAATTTTTTAAATCAAAAAAATGGTTTTTTTTTATTATCAAAATTAAAAAATTTAACATTTATTAAAAATAATATTAATTTTTTTAATTCACAAACTTCTTTGATAAATTTTTTTGAAATTACATTTACAACATCACAAAAAACATTAAATAATTCAAAATTATATTATTTATTTAATACAAATTTACAAAAAAAAATTAAAATATCAAAAAATAATTTTATTATTTATCAAGGACATCATTTTACTAAAGATGCACAAAATTCAAATTTAATTTTACCTGGATTAACTTTTTTAGAAAAAAATGGAATGTATATTAATTTAGAAGGTTTTATTCAAAAAACTGAACAAATTTTAAATTTAACGACTGAACAACGTAAAGATTCTGTAATTTATAGAAATATTTATAAATTTATATTAAATAAAAATAAATTAAAATTAGATTCTTTTTTTAAAATTAAAGATGTTTTACCTTATTTATTAAAAAAAAAAATAAAAAATATAAATAATTTTAGTTTTAATAATAAACATTTAAAAATTAATATTAATTTTTTAGATTCATTAATTAAAAACAATTATTATACAAATATATTAGAACAATATTCAAAAATATTAATTAATTCTAATAAAATTATCAAAAATCAATCAAAATTATTATGATATACACAATTTTAAAATTTTTAATCTTAGTATTACCTTTATTAATTGCTGTGGCTTATTTTACTTTAGTTGAACGTAAAGTATTAGCCTCTATTCAAAGAAGAAGAGGACCTAATGTTGTAGGTACCTTTGGATTATTACAACCTTTAGCTGATGGTCTTAAATTATTTGTAAAAGAAACTATTTTACCTAGTAATGCTGATGTTATTTTATTTATTTTTGCACCTATTTTAGCTTTTTTTTTAAGTTTATTAAGTTGGACTATAATACCTTTAGGATTTGGTATGTTTTTTACTGAATTAAATATAGGTATTTTATATTTATTAGCAATTTCATCTTTAGGTGTTTATGGTGTTATTATAGGTGGTTGGTCTAGTAACTCTAAATATTCGTTTTTAGGTGCATTAAGATCAACTGCACAAATGATTTCATATGAATTAACCATTGGATTTTCAATTCTTTCAGTAATTGTTTGTGCTAAATCTTTAAATTTAATTTCTATTATTTTAGCACAGAAAACTGTTTGGTATTGTTTCCCTCTTTTTCCTATATTTATAATTTTTTTTATATCATGTTTAGCAGAAACAAATAGACACCCTTTTGATTTACCTGAAGCTGAAGCTGAATTAGTTTCAGGATATAATGTTGAATACTCTGCAATGGGGTTTGCTTTATTTTTTTTAGGTGAATATGCTAACATGTTATTAATGAGCAGTTTAACAACTATTTTATTTCTAGGTGGTTGGTTAGCTCCTTTTCCTTTTAGTATTAAATTTATTAATTTTTTACCAGGATCTTTTTGGTTTAGTATTAAAATATGTTTTTTTGTTGTTTTATTTGTAGTAGCTCGTGCTGTTTTACCTAGATATCGTTATGATCAATTAATGCGTTTAGGTTGGAAAGTACTTTTACCTTTTACGTTAAGTTGGTTTTTATATACTGCAAGTATTTTAATAAGTTTTAATTGGTTAACCTGATTATGAGTATTTTAAATCATTTTATTTTTACTTTTTTTTTATTTTGTCTAGGATTATTTGGTATAATTTTAAATAGACAAAATATTATAATTATTTTAATGTCTATTGAATTGTTATTATTATCAATTAATTTAAATTTTATTTATTTTGCAGTTTTAATTGATGATATAATAGGACAAGTTTTTTCATTATTAATTTTGACTGTAGCAGCAGCAGAATCTGCTATAGGATTAGCTATTATGATTGTTTTCTTTAAGTTAGTTGGAGATATTTCAATTTATAAAATTAATTTATTATCTTTATAATAAATTAATTTTTAATTACGATAAATATAATTTAATAAACATTTATCATAATAAAATTATTAATAAATAGTAATTATACACTTATAATATTTAAAAATTAATATAAAAATTATATTTTTTTAAAAATTTTATATTCTTTAAGAAAAATATAAATATTTTTATTTTTTTTTTTTGAATATTTTATATTCAAAAATAATTAATTTTGTATATATTAAAAAGTAAATAAAATAATAAATTTCAATAATATTATGGCAACAATAAATTATATAAACAATCAATTCACTTTTTTAGATATTGCAGAACCTTGGCAATTAGGTTTTCAAGATCCCGCAACTCCAGTTATGGAAGGTATTATTAACTTTCATCATGATTTAATGTTTTTTTTAATTATGATTACTGTATTTGTTTGTTGGATGTTATTTAGAGTTATTACTCTTTTTGATGAAAAAACTCATAAAATTCCGGCAACCATTGTACATGGTGCTACAATTGAAATTATTTGGACTACTATTCCAGCTTTAATTTTATTAACAGTTGCTGTACCCTCTTTTGCATTGTTATATTCAATGGATGAAGTAATTGACCCTATTATCACTTTAAAAGTGATAGGTAGTCAATGGTATTGGAGTTATGAATATTCAGATAATTTAGAATTTTCAGATGAACCTTTAATTTTTGATAGTTATATGGTTCAAGAAGATGATTTAGTGTTAGGTCAATTTAGAATTTTAGAAGTAGATAATCGTGTAGTAGTTCCAACTAATAGTCATATTAGGGTATTAATTACTGCATCAGATGTTTTACATTCATGGGCTATACCTTCATTAGGTATTAAATTAGATGCATGTCCAGGTCGTTTAAATCAAACATCAATGTTTATTAAAAGAGAAGGTGTTTTTTATGGGCAATGTAGTGAAATTTGTGGAGTAAATCATGGATTTATGCCTATTGTTGTAGAAGCAGTTTCATTAGAAGATTATTTACTTTGGTTAAAAAATAAAATTAATTTTAATATATAATAAAAAAAATTTATGATATTTAAAATAATCAGTATAATTTTTTTAATATTATTATTATTTACAGATATTAAAAATATACTTAAAAAAATCAAACAATTTTTAAATAAATAAAAAATAATTTATTATTTTAGATAATAAAAAATTAAAAAAACCAACGCTTTTTTTAATTTTAAAATAAAATATATAATTTTGCTTTTAAAATAAATTTTCAAAATATTCAAAAAAATGTATTTTCAAAAAATAAATAAATGGTCAACAAGATGGCTTTTTTCAACAAATCATAAAGATATTGGTACTTTATATTTAATTTTTAGTGCTTTTGCGGGTGTTGTGGGTACAACACTATCTCTTTTAATCCGAATGGAATTAGCACAACCAGGTAATCAAATTTTTATGGGTAATCATCAATTATATAATGTTGTTGTTACTGCTCATGCTTTTATTATGGTTTTTTTTTTAGTTATGCCTGCCTTAATTGGTGGTTTTGGTAATTGGTTTGTTCCTTTAATGATTGGTGCTCCTGATATGGCTTTTCCACGTATGAATAATATAAGTTTTTGGTTATTACCTCCAGCTTTATTATTATTAGTTTCATCAGCTATGGTAGAATCTGGTGCTGGAACTGGTTGGACGGTTTATCCACCATTATCTAGTGTACAAGCACACTCAGGACCTTCCGTAGATTTGGCTATTTTTAGTTTACATTTAACAGGTATTTCTTCATTATTAGGTGCTATTAATTTTATTTCAACTATTTATAATATGCGAGCTCCTGGTTTAAGTTTTCATAGATTACCTTTATTTGTTTGGTCAGTATTAATTACTGCATTTCTTTTATTATTAACTTTACCGGTATTAGCTGGTGCAATTACTATGTTATTAACTGATAGAAATTTAAATACATCATTTTATGATCCTTCTGGGGGGGGAGATCCAGTATTATATCAACATTTATTCTGGTTTTTCGGTCATCCTGAAGTTTATATTTTAATTTTACCAGCTTTTGGTATTATTAGTCAAGTTTCAGCAGCTTTTGCTAAAAAAAATGTATTTGGTTATTTAGGTATGGTTTATGCTATGTTATCTATAGGTTTATTAGGATCAATTGTATGGGCACATCATATGTTTACCGTTGGTTTAGATGTAGATACTCGTGCTTATTTTTCAGCCGCTACTATGATTATTGCGGTACCTACTGGTATTAAAATTTTTAGTTGGTTAGCTACTTTATGGGGCGGTTCTTTAAAATTTGAAACACCCTTATTATTTGTTTTAGGTTTTATTTTATTATTTGTTATGGGTGGTGTAACTGGAGTAGCAATGTCAAATTCAGGTTTAGATATCGCTATACATGATACTTATTATATTGTAGGACATTTTCATTATGTATTATCTATGGGTGCTGTTTTTGGTATTTTTACTGGATTTTATTTCTGGATTGGAAAAATTTCTGGTCGTAGATATCCTGAAATTTTAGGTCAAATACATTTTTGGTTATTTTTTATTGGAGTAAATGTTACATTTTTCCCCATGCATTTTTTAGGTCTAGCGGGTATGCCTAGAAGAATTCCTGATTTTCCTGATGCTATGAGTGGTTGGAATGCTGTAAGTAGTTTTGGTTCTTATATATCATTCTTTTCAGCTCTTTTTTTTTTTTATATTGTATATGTAACTTTAGTACATGGTAAAAAAATTGAAAATTAAATAAAAAATTATTATCATTAATATAATGATAATAATTTTTTATCATTAAAAAAATAATTATTATTTCTAATATATAGAAATTTCGATTGTATTAATTTTTATAATCATATATAATTGATTTATAGATATATTAATTTTAAGTTTATAAACTTTTTTATATTTAAAAATATAATTATAAGTAATATATGTATTGATTCATTTATGAAATTAATTAAAATGATATATACTTTAATAATATTATATAAAATTAGAAATTATAAAATAGTAAAATAATTATTTAATTTAAATGTATTAAAAAAAAAATATCTTGTACAAAGATATATTAATTCTTTTTTAAAAATTGTTTAATGATTTGTAGGTATTTGTTATTTAAAACGTGGGATTTATGGATTCAAAAAAAGTAAAATAATTCAAATCTGATACTAATATAAATAATAACGTTTTTAATTAATATTAAATAAAATATATTCTTTAAGATATTTTAAATAAAACAAAAAAATTGATAATACATTTATGTTATTACAAGCTTCTAAATTTTTAGGTGCAGGGTTAGCTACTTTAGGCCTAATCGGTGCTGGTATCGGTATTGGTAATGTTTTTGGTTCTTTAATTATAGGTATTTCAAGAAATCCTTCTTTACAACAAGAATTAATGAGAACTGCTATTTTAGGTTTTGCATTAACTGAAGCAATTGCTTTATTTTGTTTAATGATGGCTTTTTTAATTTTATTTGCTTTTTAATTAAAATTAAACTCTGTTTAAAAAAATAAAAATTTTTATTTTATTATTTTTATTGGATACGTAAATACTTACTATTAATATATTAATTATTTAAAATAATAAATTATTTATTTTTTTAATATATAAATATTTATAATTATATAAATATTTATAATTATTTTTGATTTATGCAAATATTAAAAAAATTTAGTCAATATTTATTACAAATTTTACCTATAATAAATTTCACTTTATACAAAAATGAATTAGGTATTAATATACTACCAAATAAATTAATTCCTATTTTGTTTTTTTTAAAAAATCATACAAACAGTCAATTTAAAGTATTATCTGAAATTTGTACAGTAGATTATATTAATAAAAAAAAACGTTTTGAAATTATTTATAATTTATTAAGTATTCGTTTTAATAGTCGTTTAAAAGTTAAAATTTTAGTTAATGAATTTCAACCAGTTGATTCTATTATTAGAATATATAAAGCAGCTAATTGGTGTGAAAGAGAGGTTTGGGATATGTTTGGTATTTTTTTTATAAATCATCCAGATTTACGTAGAATCTTAACTGATTATGGATTTGAAGGACATCCTTTACGTAAAGATTTCCCATTAAGTGGTTTTTTAGAAGTTTTTTATAATGAGTTAAAAAAAAGAGTAGTTTATGAACCTATCAATTTATCACAACAATACCGATTATTTGAATTTAACAATCCTTGGGATAAAAAAATAAATTTTTAATCTTTTATTACTTATTTTTGTTTTTAGGTTAATTTTCATTTCATATTATGAGATGGAATAAAAAAACATTATTTGCTGTTATTAATAATCATTTAATAGATTATCCAACACCTATTAATTTAAATTATTTTTTTGGATTTGGTTCGTTAGCCGGTATTATGTTAGTAGTACAAATTTTAACTGGTATTTTTTTAGCCATGCATTATACTCCACATATTGATTTAGCTTTTAATAGTGTTGAACATATTATGAGAGATGTAAATAATGGTTGGTTACTTAGATATATACATGCAAATGGTGCTTCTTTTTTTTTTATTGTTGTATATGTACATCTTTTTAGAGGTTTATATTATGGTTCATATATTACACCAAGAGAAGCTTTATGGTGTTCTGGTATAATCATTTTCATTTTAATGATGGCAACAGCATTTATGGGTTATGTTTTACCTTGGGGACAAATGAGTTTTTGGGGTGCAACTGTTATTACGAATTTATTTTCTGCAATACCTTTAATAGGTAAAGATGTTGTTGATTGGTTATGGGGCGGTTTTGCTGTAGATAATCCAACATTAAATCGTTTTTTTAGTTTACATTTTACTTTTCCTTTTGTAATTGTTGGTGCTGTTTTAATACATTTAATTTTATTACATGAAGTTGGTTCAAATAATCCATTAGGTATTACATTAAAAACAGAAAATATACCTTTTTATCCTTATTTTTATACTAAAGATTTATTTGGTTTAATGGTTTTATTTTTAATTTTTTTTATATTTATTTTTTTTTATCCAAATACATTAGGTCATCCAGATAATTATATTGAAGCAAATCCAATGAAAACACCTTTACATATTGTACCTGAATGGTATTTTTTACCTTTTTATGCAATTTTACGATCAATTCCTAATAAAATTGGAGGAGTTATTGCTATGTTTGGTTCTTTAATTATTTTATTAACAATCCCTTTTACAAATTCATCTGAAATTAGAAGTACAGCTTTTAGACCACTTTTTAAAGTTTGTTATTGGTTATTAGTTGTATCTTTTTTATTATTAGGTTGGGTAGGTCAATGTCCAGTTGAATATCCTTATACTGAAATAGGTATTATTAGTATGATTTATTATTTTTTTTTTTTTATTATAATTATTCCGTTTTTAGGTAAATTTGAAACATATTTAGTACGTTATAATATTAATAAAAAATAAATATTAAATATTATAGATATTTAAAGAAATCTTTTTTATAAATTATTTAATTTATAAAAAATAATTTTAAAATAAGTATCTCATTTATTATATATAATAAATGAGATACTTTACCCCTTGAATGTATAGATTCTTAAAAATGAATTATTTGATTATTATTAATAAATTCTTTTTAAGAATATCAACACTTAATAAATCGAGTTAAAATAAACTTTAAATTTAAAAAATCATTATAAATTATGTATGCTTTTAAAAATAAAAAAAAAATAATATATTTTTAAAAAGTATATTACTTTTTTTTATTAAAAAATTATTTAGTTATAAAAAGTATATTATTTTTTTTTATTAAAAAATTATTTAGTTATAAAATTATTTGTGAAATCTATTGCTAAAATATTTAATTTTTTATCTAATTCTTTAGAAATTTCTTTTTTAATTGATATTTCTTCTAAAATATTTAAATGATTATTTTTAATAAAATTTAACCAATTAGTTTCAAAAATTGAAATTTCATTTACAGCAATTTTATCTAAAAAACCACGTACACCTAAATAAATAATTACGATTTGATTTTCAACAGATAAAGGTATATTTAAGCCTTGTTTTAACATTTCAGTTAATCTAACCCCTCTATTTAATTGTTGTTGAGTTGTTGCATCTAAATCAGAACCGAATTGAGCAAAAGCTTGTACTTCTCTAAATTGTGCTAATTCTAATTTCATAGAACCTGCAATTTGTTTCATAGCCTTAATTTGAGCTGCAGAACCAACACGACTTACAGATAAACCAACACTAATTGCAGGTCTTTGACCTTCATTAAATAATTCAGTTTCTAAAAAAATTTGTCCATCAGTAATAGAAATAACATTAGTTGGGATATAAGCAGAAACATCACCAGCTTGCGTTTCAATAATAGGTAATGCAGTTAATGAACCTCCACCAATTTTTTTATTCATTTTAGCAGCTCTTTCTAATAAACGAGAGTGTAAATAAAATACATCACCTGGATAAGCTTCTCTACCTGGAGGTCTTCTTAATAATAAAGACATTTGTCTATAAGCTACAGCTTGTTTTGATAAATCATCATAAAAAATAACAGCATGTTTACCATTATCCCTAAAATATTCACCTAAAGCACAACCTGTATAAGGTGCTAAATATTGTAAAGGTGCTGAATCTGAAGCAGTCGCTGCTACAATAATAGAAAAAAACATTGCATTTTTTTCTTCTAAAGTTTTAGTTAATTCGGCAATTGTTGATCTTTTTTGACCTACACCCACATAAATACAATATAATTGATTATTTATATCTTTTTTTAAATGAGGTTCTCTTTGATTAAGTATAGTATCAATAGCAATAGAGGTTTTACCTGTTTGTCTATCACCGATAATTAATTCTCTTTGACCACGACCAATAGGAATTAAACTATCTACAGCTTTTAAACCTGTTTGTACAGGTTCTTTAACACTTTCTCTAGGCATAATACCTGGAGCTTTAACCTCAACTCTACTTTCTAATTTACTATTAATTTGACCTTTACCATCAATAGGTTGTCCTAAAGCATCAACTACTCTACCTAATACTTCAGGTCCTACAGGTACACTAACAATAGCTCCAGTTCTTCTTACAAAATTACCTTCTTGAATTTCTCTATCATTACTAAAAACAACAACTCCAACAACATCAGGTTCTAAATTTAAAGCCATACCTTTAATATTACCATTATTAAATTCAACCATTTCACCCGCTTGAATTTTAGATAATCCATAACATCTGGCAATACCATCACTCATTGAAAGAACAACACCTGTTTCTTGTAAACTTTTTTCATCTTTATATTTTTTAATATTTGATTCCAATATATATGATAATTCAATAGCCATATTGGTTATTAAATTATCATATTTAAATTATAATTATAAAAATTTATAATTATTTAAAAATATATATTTAATATATTTTTATACCCTTTACGAGAATTGAACTCGTATTTTTGCCGTGAAAAGGCAATGTCCTAACCATTAGACTAAAAGGGCTTTTATTAAAAAAAATAAAAATATTTTGATTAATAAAAATAAGAAAAATCTATATGTATTAAAATTTTAGATACACTTTCATGCATACAACTTTCAAAAATTTTAGGATATAAACCTAATAAAAAAATATTTGTAATTAATATTAAATGTATCAAAAATTCACGATAAGTTAAATCATAATAAATTTTTAAATAAATATTTTGAATATTACCATAACAAATTCGATTATAAAATAATAAAGAATAAATACCCCCTAAAAACATACCAATTGTTGCAAAAATAGCTGTTGTAGTATTATCTTCAAAAATACCCGTTAAAATCAGAATTTCACCAACAAAACTACTTGAACCCGGAATAGACATATTTGCTAATACATAAATAAATAATGCAATACAAAATAAAGGCATTGTATGTGCTAAACCCCCATAATAATTGATAAAACGTGTATGATATCGATCATATAGACATCCAATTGAAAAAAATAAACCACTTGATACTAAACCATGACTAATCATTTGAATAATACTACCTTCTAAACCTTGTATAGTTAAAGAAAAAATACCTAAAACAATAAAATTCATATGAGCCACAGATGCATAAGCAATAATACGTTTTAAATCTGTTTGTCGTATAGCTGTTAATGAAGCATAAATAACTGAAATTAAACATAATACTAAAATATATGGTGTAAAATATAAAGTAGCTTTAGGAAATAAAGGTACTAAAAATCTAACCATACCATAAGATCCTAATTTTAATAAAATACCAGCTAATAATACGGAACCTGCTGTAGGTGCTTCAACATGAGCTTCAGGCAACCAAACATGAAACGGTAACATCGGAACTTTAACAGCAAAAGATAAAAAAAAAGCTAAGAAATATAATTTTTCATAAGAAAAATTAAAATTACTATAATATAATATTTGATAATCTGTAGTACCTACTGTTAAAAATAAATGAATAATAGCAATAAACATAAATAATGAACCTGCTAGGGTATACATAAAAAATAAATAAGAAGCTTTAATTTTACGTTCCCTTGATCCCCAAATACCAATAATTAAAAACATTGGAATTAATACACTTTCAAAGAAAATATAAAAAATAAGTATATCTAATACGCTAAATGAAATAATTAAACAAAATTCTAAAATAAAATATAAAATAAAATATTCTTTTATATTTTTATTAATAATTTCATAGCTAATTAACATACATATAGGAATCAAAAATGTTGTTAAAATTATAAAAAATAATGAAATACCGTCAAGACCTAAATAAAAATTAATATTAAATTGATTAATCCATTCTATTTTAAATAAATATTGAAAATTAGAAGTAGATTTATCAAAAAAAATCCATAAAGGTAATGACATTAAAAAAATGAAAAAAGACATAAAAATACTAAAATTTTTTATAAATTTTTCATTTTTCGAAAAAGCTAATATAATAACTGTAATCACGGGTAAAATAAGTAAAAACATTAATATAAACTTATTAAACATAAAAATTTAATTAAATAGAAAAATGGGGCGAAAAATGGGACTTGAACCCATAACACTTAGACCCACAATCTAACACTCTACCTTTAAGTTATAATCGCCTTTTTAAATCTTTCTTAAATAATATATAAAATTTAAAAAAGGTTGAACAATTAAATTATTTAAAGGTGTATAATTGGAAGATAATATTTGTTTTATTTTTAAATTAGAATAAATAGTATTTTGAATACTTAAATAAATTAATTCAAGTTTTTTAAAATTAGTTAAATTTTTAATTAAATTTAAGTTATTATTTCCATAAATTATTAAAACAGAACCTTGACCATTTAATTTAAAAAAAATATTAATACTTAAATTTTGTTTTAATATTAAAGATTTATAATCTAATTTTTTAATTTTTTTTTTTAAAGATATTATTTCATTAATATTTAAATCATTATAACGAAATATATATATATATTTATAAGTTTGTTTAATTTTTTGTAATTGATTTAGTTTATATTTTTTCAAAAAAAATTTTTGCATAATTTTTTGTTTTTTTTTTATATTCAAAAAATTGGAATTAACGATCAATTTCACCAAATACTACATCTAAAGTACCTATAATTGTAACTACATCAGCAATCATATAATTTTTAGCTATAAAATCTAAAGCTTGTAAATGTAGAAATCCTGGTGATTTTATTTTACATCTATAAGGTTTATTAGTACCATCAGATACTAAATAAACACCATATTCACCTTTAGGTGCTTCAATAACAGTATAAGTTTCTCCACTATTTACACTAATATTTTCAGAATAATATTTAAAATGATGAATTAAAGATTCCATAGAGTTTTTAATTTGAGTTCTATTTGGATTTGTTATTTTTTTATCATCCAATTTTATAAGACCTTTTGGAATTTTATTTAACACTTGTAAAATAATTCGAATAGATTGTCGCATCTCTTCAATTCTAATTAAATAACGATCATAACAATCACCATTTGTACCTACAGGTATATCAAATTCTAATTGATCATAAACTTCATACGGTTGTGTTTTACGTAAATCCCAGGAAATACCAGAACCTCTTAACATTACACCACTAAATCCTAAATTTAAAGCATCTTTAGCTGAAACTATACCAATATCAACTAATCTTTGTTTCCAAATTCTATTATTAGTTAACATTTCTTCAATTTCATCTAAACGTGTATTAAATTGCTCACAAAATATATATATATCATTTAATAAACCTTTTGGTAAATCTTGATTTACTCCACCAGGTCTAAAATAAGCTGCATGCATACGTGCACCGGAAACACGTTCATAAAATTCCATCAATTTTTCACGTTCCTCAAAACCCCAAAAATATGGTGTCATAGCCCCAACATCTAAAGCATGACAACAAACAGCTAATAAATGATTTAATATACGTGTTATTTCTGAAAATAAAACTCTTATATATTGTGCCCTTAAAGGAATATCACAATTTAATAATTTCTCAACAGCTAAAACATATGCATGTTCTTGACACATCATTGATACATAATCTAATCTATCAAAATAAGGTAAAGCTTGTAAATAATTTTTATATTCTATTAATTTTTCAGTACCTCTATGTAATAGTCCTATATGAGAATCCGCTTTTTGAATTACTTCTCCATTTAATTCTAAAATTAAACGTAAAACACCATGAGCGGCTGGATGTTGTGGTCCAAAATTTATGGAAAAATTTTTTATTTTTTTTAAAGACATTTTGAATTATTTTAATAAATAAAAAAAAAATATTTATAAATTAATTTTTTTATAAATATATAGCATATATAGTAAGTAAATATTTTATAAATATTTATTTCTTTTATCATATTATGATTTTCCAAGAAATTTTTAATAATAATTTTGAAATTATTATTCCCGAATTTTTTTTAACAACTATTTTATTAATTTTATTATTATTTGGAGTTTTTTATAAAAAAAATCAAAATACTCAAAAAATTTTGATTATTAAAAATATTACTACTATAATAATATATTTATTATTAATTCTTTTAATATTAACATTAAATATAACAAATATTTCAAATAACATATTAAATGGTGTATTAATTATTAACAATTTTACACAATTTATTAAAATAATTTTAATTTTATCAACAATTATTTGTTTTTTAATACAACAGCGCTATTTAATACAACAAAAAATTAATTCCTATGAAATTAATATTTTAATGTTAATATCATTATTAGGTTTAATGCTATTAATTTCTTCAAATCATTTTATTACCTTATATTTAGCAATAGAATTACAAAGTTTAAGTTTTTATATATTAACTTCTACACAAAAAAAATCTATTTTATCTATTGAAGCAGGTTTAAAATATTTTATTTTAGGTTCAATTGCTTCAGGATTTATTTTATTTGGTTCTTCAATAATTTATGCTATAACAGGTTCATTAAATTTTAATAATATTTTTTTATTAATATCAAATATTAATTTTTTAAATAATATTAACATATTAATAAGTCTATCTTATGGATTAATTTTTATTTTAGTTGGTATCCTATTTAAAATAGGTGCTTCACCCTTTCATTTTTGGTTACCTGACGTTTATGAAGGTGCTCCTAATAATATTTCGAGTTTTTTTGCTATTGTACCAAAAATTGCTTTTATAGGAATATTAATTCGTTTATTTTTTGAAATTTTTTTTAATATTTCATATTTTTTTGAAATTTTTTTTTATATTATTTCATTTTTATCGATGTTAATTGGTGCTTTATCAGCATTACAACAAAAAAAAATAAAAAGATTATTAGCTTATAGTTCCATAAGTCATGTAGGATTTATTTTAATAGGATTTACTTCAAATATGTTAAATAATATACCATTTATTTTATTATATATTCTTATTTATATTATAACTAGTATTAATTTATGGACTTCTTATTTATCTTTAAATATAAACCATAAACCTATAAAATATTTAACAGATTTATCAAATATATATATAATTAATAAATTAATTGCTGTTATTATTATATTAAATATTTTTTCATTAGCAGGTATTCCACCATTAGCTGGCTTTTTTTCAAAATTTTTTATTTTTTTTTCAGCAATTAAAAACAATTATTTTAGTTTAGTTTTTTTTGGTATTATTATAAGTGTTTTAAGTTCTTTTTATTATTTAAAAATAATAAAAATTATTTATTTTGAAAAAATATCAAGAAAATTATTTATTTTACAAATAAATAAAATACAAAGTATTATACTATTAATTAATACTCAATTTATTTTATTTTTATTTATTTTTCCTAATATTATATTAATAAATTTAAACAAAATTTATTTATATTTATTAATATAATATTTAGTTTGGATAGCTCAGTTGGTTAGAGTAAAAGACTGAAAATCTTTGTGTCGGCGGTTCAAATCCGCCTCCAGACAACTTTTATTGTTAAAAATATGTATCTTTTAAGAATAACTTTTAAATCATTTCAAAAAATAAATCAACTTAAACAAAATTTATTAAAATTAAAAAAAAATAATCAATTAAAAAATATTCAAATACATGGAATATTTCAAACAAAACAAAAAAATAAAATTTTTACTTTATTAAAGTCTCCGCATGTAAATAAAAAATCACGTGAACATTTTATTTATAAAAATTATACACCAAAAATTGATATAAAATTTAAAAATATTTTTCAATTATTAAATTTTTTAATTTTAATAAAAAAAATTTTATCTGAAAATTCATTAATGAATATTAAAATTCTAAAAAAAAATTAAAGTTATGCTTATAGCTTAATTGGATAAAGCATTAGATTGCGGATCTATAAAATGAAAGTTCGAGTCTTTCTAGGCATATATTTTGAAGTATAGCCAAGTGGTAAGGCCTCCGTTTTTGGTACGGAAAATCAAAGGTTCGAATCCTTTTACTTCAAAAGGGCCTATAACTCAGTTGGTTAGAGTATACGCCTGATAAGTGTAAAGTCAGTAGTTCAAATCTACTTAGGCCCATCGAATAATTAGCTCAATTGGTAGAGTATTTCGTTTACACCGAAAATGTTAGCGGTTCGAGTCCGTTATTATTTAATAATAAAGAATAATATGTCAACAATTAATCAATTATTTTTAAAAAAACAAAAACGTTTAGAAAAAAAAAAAAGAAATAAAAGTCCAGCTTTAAAACATTGCCCGCAACGTAAAGGTATTTGTTTAAAAGTTTATAATACAACACCTAAAAAACCTAATTCTGCTATGCGTAAAGTAGCCAAAGTCCACCTATCGAGTAGGTATACAATAATTACTTATATACCAGGTATTGGTCATACTTTACAAGAACATTCAATAGTATTAGTTAGAGGCGGTCGTGTTAAAGATTTACCTGGAGTAAAATATCATGTTGTTCGAGGTAAATATGATTTATTAGGTATTTATTCAAGAAAAACATCAAGATCAAAATATGGAACTAAAATACGAAGAGTATAAAATAAAAAAATTATTTATAAATATGTTATTAAAAAAAGGTAAAAAAACTTGTTCAGAAAACATATTTAAAAATATTTTAATTAATTTAAAAAAAACAACAAAACAAAAACCTAATTTTATTTTATTTAAATCAATTGACAATTTATTACCTAAATTAAAAGCAATTAGTATTCCGAATAAAAAAAGAAATAAAAAAAAAAAAAAAAAAGATCGATATTTTTTAATGCTTTTAAATGGAGATAAACAAATTAAAAAATCAGTTTCTTGGTTACTTTTAAATGCAAATTTAAAAAACATAACAAATGAAATTATTCAAACTTCCAAAAATAAAAGTAAAACAATTAATACAAAAAAACAATATTATAAAAATATTAAAAAATTAAAATTTAATCTTGTTTTTGATTAATTTTTATTTTAATACATTATTTATCATTAAATAATTAATTATTACAATTATCCAATTTTTATGAAAAATTATTATTATATTAATAAAAAAAATTTACAAATTGAAACTACAACAAATGATTCTAATATCGATACATTACAAAATGATTTAAATTTTTTAAAAGAAATTACTAAAAATACACAAAATACACAAAATCACCCTTATCATTTAGTAGATCCAAGTCCATGGCCTTTTTTAATTTCTTTTGGACTTTTTTTTTTCACTTTTGGTAGTGCTATGTATTTCCACGGTTATATTGGAAGTACTCTTTTAACTTTAACAGGATTTTTAATGGTTATTTTAACTATGTATACATGGTTTCGTGATATCGTTAGAGAAGCTGTATATGAAGGTCAACATACTAAACAAGTACAATTAGGTTTAAGAAATGGTATGCTTTTATTTATTTTTAGTGAATTATTATTTTTTGTTAGTTTTTTTTGGGCATTTTTTCATTCAGCTTTAGCACCAACACCTGAAATAGGTTCATTATGGCCACCATTAGGTATTGAAACTGTAAATGCGTGGGGTATCCCTTTATTAAATACTATACTGTTATTATCATCAGGGGCAACTATTACTTGGGCACATCATTCTATAGTTTTTGGTGATAGAAAAAATGCAATTTTAAGTTTAATTATTACTATTTCATTAGCTTTTTTTTTCACTTTAATTCAAGCTTATGAATATATTGAAAGTACTTTTTCAATTTCCGATAGTATTTATGGTACTACTTTTTTTTTATTAACAGGTTTTCATGGTATACATGTTATTGTAGGTACTATTTTTATTTTAATAAGTACTATTAGATTAATTAATCATCATTTTACTAAACAGCACCATTTTGGTTTTGAAGCTGCAGCTTGGTATTGGCATTTCGTTGATGTTGTTTGGTTATTTTTATTTGTGGCTGTTTATTGGTGGGGAGGTAATTAATTTATCAAAAAATTAACTTAATAATTTTTATGTTTAGTCCTTTAGAACAATTTGAAATTTTACCTATTTTTCAAATACCTTTTGTATTTACTAATGCTTCTTTAATTTTAATAATAGGTTTAGTTTATTTATATATTTTTATATCTATAAAAACTAAATTTATTCCAACACGTTTTCAACAAAGTTTTGAAATGATTTTTAATATTACTATAGAATTAACTTATTCAAGTATAGGAAAAGCTGGTAAACATTTTGTTTCATTAATTTTTGTAGTTTTTTTTTTTATTTTATTATGTAATTTAATTGGAATGGTTCCTTATAGTTTTACAATTACTAGTCATTTAATTATTACGTTTACTTTAGCTTTAACTATTTATTTAGGTTTTAATTTAATTGGAATTAAAAAACATAAATTAAACTTTTTAAATTTATTATTACCAAGTGGTGCAAGTATCGCATTAGTTCCTATTTTAGTACCTATTGAATTAGTTTCATATATTTTTAGAGTAATTAGTTTACCTGTTCGATTATTTGCAAATATGATGGCAGGACATACTTTATTAAAAGTAATTGCAGGTTTTGCCTGGACTATGTTAAATGTAAATAGTTTTATATTTATAGTGCATTTTATCCCTTTAATAATTATTGTTTTATTAGTAGGTTTAGAAATTGCCGTAGCTTTAATCCAAGCTTATGTATTTACTATTTTAACATGTATGTATATAAATGATGCTTTAAATTTACATTAATAGTGATTAAAATATAAAATATAATATTTTTAATAAAGGAAAAATAGCTCAGTTGGTTAGAGTATTAGCTTGTCACGCTATTGGTCGCGGGTTCGAATCCCGTTTTTTCCGTTTAATTTTATTATATTTAAACAATTTTTTAGAAATATGTTATTAAATTATTCAAATATTTTTATATTTTTAATATTAAGTTTATTTTTATCTATTTTAATTTTCATTTCATCTTTTGGTTTAATTAAACAAAAGGATGATTTAGAAAAGTTAACAGCGTATGAATGTGGATTTAATCCTTATGATGATGCTCGAAAAGTTTTTGATGTAAAATTTTATCTAGTAGCTATTCTTTTTATTATTTTTGATTTAGAAGCTGTTTTTGTTTTTCCTTGGGTTTTAACTTTAAGTTCAAATTTTTCATGGGGTTTTTGGACTATGCTTGAATTTTTAGTTGAATTAGTTATAGGTTTTATTTATATTTGGTGTAGTGATGCCTTAGAATGGTAAATTATAAAAAATACAAATAAAATTTATTGATATTTTATTGAATTATTGCTAAAATAAATTTTTTCTTATTATTTATATTGATAAAATTCATATAAATAATAAATTAAAGATGTAAAAACACAACAGTCGCTTCCAGTATTATGTTAATTTTTAAATTTATTTTTTAAAAAGAACTAATCTCTTATTTATTATAAATTTTATATTATATATTTTTTACTTTTAATATATTTTATAAAATATTTATTATTTAAGGATAAATATTTTCAATATATTATTTTGAAAATTTTTTAATTTATTTTATTCTATTATGTTATTATTAATTTTAATTTTTTTACCTTTTTTAGGTTCAGTAGCTGCTGGACTATTCGGTTTTTATATTGGACGTAAAGGTTCAGTATTTATAACTACTTTAACAACTTTTTTAAGTTGTCTTTTTTCATTTATTATTATATATAATTCAATCATAAATGAATATGAATATATTCTTTATATTTCAAATTGGATTAATAGTGGTTTATTTAATTGTAATTGGTGTTTTTTGTTTGATAGTTTAACTATGATAATGTTAGTTGTTGTAACTAGTATCTCAACATTAGTACATTTATATTCTTCACAATATATGTCTAATGATCCACATTTATCAAGATTTATGTCATATTTATCATTATTTACTTTTTTTATGATTATATTAGTTACAGGTGATAATTTTATACAAATGTTTGTTGGATGGGAAGGTGTAGGTTTTTGTTCTTATTTATTAATTAATTTTTGGTTTACTCGTTTACAAGCGAATAAAGCCGCTATAAAAGCTATGTTAGTTAATAGAATTAGTGATTTAATTTTATTATTAGGTGTATTAACTATTTTTTATAATATTAGAACTATTGAATATTTTAGTTCATTTGCCGCAATTTCGATTGTTAAAGATTTTAAATTTATTTTTTTTAATTATATTTTAAGTATTATTGATGTAGCTTGTATTTTAATTTTTATAGGTGCCATGGGTAAATCTGCTCAAATTTTTTTGCATTTATGGTTACCCGACGCTATGGAAGGTCCTACTCCAGTTTCTGCATTAATTCACGCAGCAACGATGGTAACAGCCGGTGTATATTTAACAGCACGTTGTTCACCTATGTTTGAATATTCAATGTTTTCATTAAAAGTAATTACAGTAATTGGTGCTTCAACTGCTTTTTTTGCAAGTACTGTAGGATTAGTACAAAATGATTTTAAAAAAATTGTTGCTTATTCTACATGTAGTCAATTGGGTTATATGTTTTTTGCTTGTGGTTTATCAAATTATCCTTTAGCTATTTTCCATTTATCAAATCATGCTTATTTTAAAGCTTTATTATTTTTATGTTCAGGAGCAGTCATACATGCAATGGGTAATGAACAGGATATTAGAAAAATGGGAGGTTTAAGACGTATTTTACCTTTTACTTATATAATGTTTTTAATTGGGTCATTATCTTTAATGGGTTTTCCTTTTTTAACTGGATTTTATTCAAAAGATTTAATATTAGAAGTAGCTTTTGCTAGTTTTAGTGAAACAGGTCATTTTGCTTATTGGTTAGGTACTATTGGTGCATTTTTTACTGCATTTTATTCTACTCGTTTATTATTTTTTTCTTTTTTAAGTGAAACAAATGCATATAAAAATATTATTAAAAATGCACATGATGTTCCATTAGAAATGGGTATTCCTTTAGGTTTATTAGCTTTTGGTAGTATTTTTATTGGTTATATATCTAAAGATATGTTTGTTGGATTAGGTTCCAATTTTTGGAATAATTCAATTTATATAAATCCCTTAAATAATCAAATGATTGATGCTGAATTTTTACCAACATTTTTTAAACTATTGCCTGTTATTTTAAGTTTTTGTGGGTTATTTAGTGCTTTTTATTTATATTTTTTTAAATTTAAATTTTTATATAATTTAAAAATTTCCAAATATGGGATTTATTTTTATAATTTTTTAAATAGAAAATGGTATTTTGATAAAATTTATTATGAATTTATTAATCAATATATTTTAAATGTTGGTTATACCGTAACATATAAAATGATTGATAAAGGTTTAATTGAAATGTGTGGCCCTTATGGTTTAACCATAATTTTTGCTTTTTTAAGTCAAAGAATAATTTTATTACAAACAGGTTATATTTATCATTATTCATTATTAATGTTAATTAGTATTATTTTTTTAATAAATATTATTTTTTTTTCGATACTTTATTATTTTAATGTTATTATTATTTTATTATTTTTTTTTATTTTTATATTAATTAAATAAAAAATAATAAAATATATATCTTTTAAGATATAATTATAAAATTACATATATTATGGATTTTGAAACCCTTTTTTTTTATACTTTTTCAACTATAGCTTTAACTTCAGCTATATTTGTAATATATTCTACAAATACAATATATTCTGCATTTTTTTTAATATTAGTTTTTACTAATTCAACGGGATTATTATTAATTTCTGAGATTGAATTTTTATCGATAATGTTAATTATTATTTATGTAGGAGCTATTACTGTTTTATTTTTATTTGTTATTATGATGTTAGACGTTAATGTTTTAATTGATAAAAATAAAATTAATAATAATTTCTGTTATTTACCTATTATTTTTTTAATTAGTTTTATTTTTTTCTTAGAAACATTTATTATGTTTAGTAAAATTTTTACATCATATTATCATTTAATAAATAATTCTTTTTTTTATCAAAAAGTAAATACTTTATTTTTTTTTAAAGATAGTATGAAAGGGACTTTTGAAATATTTGTTGATGTAAAACCTTTTTTAAAAAATTTTATAAATCAATTAGATACAATCACAAATATTGAAACAATAGGTCAAATTTTATACAGTTATTATGCTTTTTTTTTTTTAGCTGCAGGTATTATTTTATTAATCGCTTTAATAGGCGCTGTAACTTTAACTAAAAAAGAAAAAAAAAAAAATATTAAAAAAAATATTTATAAACAACTTTCAAGAAATTCATTAAAAGCTATTTTTAATATATATTCAAATAAAGTTGTTTAAAAAAAACTAAAACAACCTTAACTTAATTGGTAGAGTATTAGCCTTCTAAGCTATAAAATCTTGGTTCAAATCCAAGAGGTTGTAATAAGTTTTTTTTAATTCATAATAAACATTTTATGAGTTCTATTTTAGAATTTTTTAAAAATTTTTTTTTAATAGAAATATTAATGAAACAATATTGGATAATTCTAAATCCGATATAACAATGGATCAATAGATAAAAAATAAAAATGTAACAAAAACTATTATTTCTTATTATTAATTTTAACAGTTTTAATCATTATTAGTAACTTTTTTTAAATAGCATCTAATCAAAATATAACTGAATTACAGTTATTATTAGATCAATTAGTTAAAGTAGTAGACTTAATCTTATTTAAAGATATTTTTTTAAATATTCAAAACATTTTTGCGATAAAAATGGAATATTACATGTTTTAAAAGAAATTAATATTTTTTTTATTAACTAATAATTATAATATAAGAAATTATGAAGAATTTGATAAGATAATGTTAAAAAAAATTAGTTCTATCTTAAGTAAAGACTTTTATAAAAAAAAATAATAATTATATTACGCATATCGGCTGAAATAATGGTTAGGATTTTAATATATAATTATTATTTCCTTACTTTAAATTTAATTGTCCTTGTATTATATATCCGTATATATAAATTCTATAAAAAAAAAGCTTATTCCAAGATTATTTAACAATACATTCAAATATTAAGGATATTTATTCTAAATGTTTGAAAAAATTAAAATTAATATCAATGAAATTATGGTAGTATAAAAATGTAAATTCATTAAAATTTTTAGCTTTATTAATAGTTAGTATTAACTTTAAAAAAATAAATTTATTAATATAACTCGCATTAATTTTTGTAGTAAGTAATATATTTTTTTTGTTACATTTTATATGTGTTGTTTTTTACTATTAAAAAAAAAATTGATATAATTCAATAGAATTTATAATATTATAAATCTAAATTTAGATTCCCTTCTGTTAAAAAGTATTTTAAATAAAATTTTATTTTTATAACTTGAATTTAATTAATTTCAGATTTTATAAAATTTTTATGATTTATAATATTATATAATAATTGAAAAACAGGAAAAATGGGACTTGAACCCATAACAATAATTTTGGAGACTATGATTTTACCAATTAAACTATTTTCCTTAAATGTTTAAAATTAATTTAAGAATGTTTAAAGATCTCTTCCAGACACAGGTTCCCCTACGACTACCTTGTTACGACTTCATCAAAGTTACTAATCACTTTTTAGGGATTTTAATATATTTTATAAAATTATAAATTATTTTATTTAAATAATTATTTAATTTTATAAAATAATTAAGAATCATTTTAAAAATAATCAACTTCCCTGATGTGACGGGCGGTGTGTACAAAGTCCAGTAACATATTCACCGCAACATGCTGTTCTGCGATTACTAGCGATTCCAACTTCATAAGGGCGAGTTTCAGCCCTTAATCCGAACTAAGATAATTTTTAAAGATTTGCTCCAACTTTTATCATTATTGCCTCTGGTTGTGATTATCATTGTAGCACGTGTGTAGCCCAACTCATAAGGGCCATGAAGACTTGACGTCATCCCCACCTTCCATTAACCTATCATTAATTTTTTTGTTAGAGTACTTTTATTTTATTTTAATAAATTAGCAACTAACAATAGGGGTTGCGCTCGTTAAAGGATTTAACCAAACATTTCACAACACGAGCTGACGACAGCCATGCAACGCCTGTTTTTTATAAAAAAATTTTATATAAAAATTAGCAAGAGTTGGTAAGGTTCTGCGCGTATTATCGAATTAAACCACATGCTCCACCGCTTGTGTAGACTCCCGTCAATTCCTTTGAATTTCAATCTTGCAATTATACTTTTCAGGCGGAGTGCTTAACGCGTTAGCTATTATATCTAAAAATTCTAAATATTAGCACTCATCGTTTACAGCATGGACTACCGGGGTCTCTAATCCCGTTCGCTACCCAAGCTTTCGTTTCTCAGTGTCAGTATATACCCAGATAATTGCCTTCGCCATAGGTCTTCCTTCTATTATCAACGTATTTTATCACTCCAATAGAAATTCCATTATCCTCTATTTATACGCCAGTTTATCAGTTTTGAAAAAATGTATAAAGTTGAGCTTTAATTTGTTTCTTTCAACTTAAAAAACCACCTACAAACCCTTTACGCCTAATCATTCCGAATAATGCTCGCTCCTCCCGTATTACCGCGGCTGCTGGCACGGGTATTAGCCGGAACTTCTTTTTTAAGTACTGTCATTTTCCTCCTTAATGAAAGAGCTTTACAACCTAATTAGCCTTCATCACTCACTCGGTATTGCTGGATCAAGCTTCCGCTCATTGTCCAAAATTCCCCACTGCTGCCTTTAAAAAAGTTTGGGCCGTGTCTCAGTCCCAATGTGGCTGATCATTCTTTCAAACCAGCTAAAGATAATAGGCTTGGTAGTCTATTAAACTACCAACTACCATAATCTTGCGCAAACTCATCTTTTAACGTTAAAAACTTTAATTTATTTATCCAGTATTTTTATAAATATAATTATTCTGAATTAAAAGGTAGATAATTCACGTGTTACTCACCCGTTCGCCATGTTTTTAAAACATTCGACTTGCATGTGTTAAGCATACCGATAGCATTTATTCTGAGCCAGGATCAAACTCTATTTAGATTTTGTATTAATTATTTAATAAAAATTTTTAAAATAACAAAAATTTAAAAATTTTATAAATAACATTCTTATATTAATTTTTTTCTTATATTGTCTTAAAGGATTGAATTTCTCCATTCTTTTATAAATACTTGAATAATTAATAAAAAAATAATTTTTTTTTATTAATCCGAATCTGAAGGATTTGACTCAAAATTGGATGTAGTTAATGCTGTACTATTATGTTCCGAACCTGTGTAACCCCGTATATGTGATTCAACTTGATGCATTTTTATAGCAATATAATTTGTGGAGTCTTGGACAATAATATTTAATTGTTTCCAAGTTATTTTAGCTTGATTTATCGCATTAAGTTTATCGGTATCTACAAGAGTATACGTTATATTTTGAAAGCATCATATTCATGATGAATGTTGTTCCCCCAATTGTATAAGAAACTTCGGAAGATTTCTCTAACTTAACCACAAAATTCTAGCATCCTGTGAATAGGTTGGTTCCATTTCACTTAAATGTGTTTGGTCACTGATAATTTCCGATCCTATAAGAAGATATATTTTCAATATTAATTGAATTCTCCGGTATATTATTAATATATATTTCTAAATGTTCTAAGTGACGTAAATCTACACTATTAAAGATATTTAATGCAGGTTTGATATAAATTATTTTCATCTGTCAAAAAAAAAATTATATGGTTTTTAGGAACTATACAACTTAAAACTACAAGTAATTTCTGACAATTCTCGTACCTAATATTTGATTACCTTGAAATGGTGGTATTACATTATCGACCAAAGTTCGAAAATCTATTTCAGGATTGGGTATTGAGGCATCACCGGAAACCACATTTTCAAACAGTCTTTCTTCTTCGGCTTGATTTAAATATATTTGTTGATTTACTTGAACATCGATAAATGAACTACATAAGCAGACATTTTCGTTATAAATAATAAAAAAGATTAATATTAATTTAATAATTAACATCGTTGTATTTTTTTTTATATAAAATTAATTAAAGGATATTAATATCCCACTATAAAAATTTTTATGAAATATTGTATAAATAATAATAAAACTTATTACATTATTATACTAATTAAAATTTAAATTAATAATTATTATAGTTTGGAGAAAGTAGGATTTGAACCTACGTAGAAATTATTTCAACAAATTTACAGTCTGCCGCCTTTAACCACTCAGCCATTTCTCCTTTATTTGTTGTGTGATTAGTGGGACTTGAACCCACAATATTTACTTGGAAGGTAAAAGATTTACCAATTAATCTATAATCACAAATAAATGTCAATTCTATTATTATTCCCAATTATTTTAATGAGTGGAAATACCAAATACTGCCCTTGGGTCCATTTTGTAAATTTAAAAAATAAGCAAAAAAAGGGATTCGAACCCTCAACATTAACCTTGGCAAGGTTATACTCTACCATTGAGCTATTTTTGCTAAAAAACTATTTTTTTATTAAAAAAATTGAATTTAATAATAAAAATAATTCATTATTATTTTTTGCATTTGTATGTACTGATATATCAATTGGTGGTATATTTTTAAATTTTAAAAATTCCGTTTTTAATTCAAAAAAAGGTAAAACATTTTTAATTTGGAAATTAAAAATGTTTTTATTTTTTAAATTTATTTTCATTTCAGTTAGATTAGGTGTAATAAAAATTAAAATTTTTTCTAAAAAATTAAAAACATTTTTTTTCCTTAAAGTTACTTTACAACCTATAATTGAATTTTTTTTTATTTTTAAAAAAAGAATATTTTTTTTTGATTTTGTTATTTTTGGTTTTTGATTTGTTATTAATTTTAAAAGTAAAATTATATTAATTAATTTTTTTTTTTCAATATTTGCATCTTTAAAACCTATATTTAAACAGATTTTAGTAATTTTAGTAATTTCAAATATATTTTTAAAATTTAATTTTGTTAAAAGATTATATATAGTAATATTTTGATAATGATTTTGTAAATTTTTTTCCATAGATTTTTATAAAATATTTGAAGCTAATGATAAGATTTTAAAATTTTTTTGTTTTCTAAATTCAGATGTAATTGGACCAAATATACGTGTTCCTAAAGGTTTATTTTGAGTATTTAAAACAATTATACAATTTTTATCAAATTTTATAATATTACCTATTGTACTTTTTTTTTGATATGTTGTATGAATAATTAAAGCTTTAAATAAATCACCTTTTATTATTTTAATTTTTTTTTTTTGATTTAAACGTAATTTTTTTGCAGAAATTAAAATTGTATCACCAATTTTTCCAACCTTTTTTTTATAAATTTTTATACATTGTCCTGTTTTAATACCGCTATTATCGTTTACTTTTAATTTAGTTTGAATTTGGATCATAGATTATATGATAATTAAATTGATGAGAGTAGGACTTGAACCTACATCTTCAGATTATGAGCCTGATAAGTTAACCTATTACTCTATCTCATCTTACTACCTGTTTTCGGAAGAAAAGGATTTGAACCTTTGATCTTCTGTTCCCAAAACAGATGCATTAGCCAGACTATGCTACCTTCCGTTTAAAATAATATTAATTATTGTGTGTTTATTTAGATAATAATAATGATGGTAGGATTTGAACCTACAACATTAGGATTATGATTCCTACGCTCTACCATTAAACTACATCATCCTATTAATTATAAATTATTAATAAAATAAGTCGAAGTGGGATTTGAACCCACGAGTTAATAAATTAACTGATAGTTTAGCAAACTACTGCCTTAAACCTGACTTGGCTATTCGACCTTAAATATAAAACTTCTTTGATAGGACTTGAACCTACAACCTAATGGTTAACAGCCATTTGCTCTACCATTGAGCTACAAAGAAATAATTATATTTTTATTTTTAAAACTTTTAGTATTTTTAAGCTAAATATTTTACAATACTTACACTTTAAACCTATCAATGTAATAATCTTTTACAGTTTTTATATGAAAAAATTTTAAGAATGGTTTCTTACTTAGATGCTTTCAGTAATTATCCAAAATAAATTTAGCTACTCGGCGATGCCTTTCAACAACCGATACACCAGAGATTTACCCTTCTCGGTCCTCTCGTACTAGAGTTAGATTCTTTCATTTTTCAAAATATCTATAGAAGATAGGAACCAAACTGTCTCACGACGTTCTAAACCCAACTCACGTACCACTTTAATCGGCGAACAGCCGAACCCTTGGAACCTTCTTCAGCTCCAGGATGTGATGAGTCGACATCGAGGTGCCAAACGACTCCGTCGATAGGAGCTCTTAGGAGTCATCAGCCTGTTATCCCCGGAGTACCTTTTATCCGTTGAGCGATAATCTTTCCACAAAGAATTATCGGATCACTATGACCGACTTTCGTCCCTGTTTGATATGTCTATCTTACAGTCAAGCAAGCTTTTACCATTACACTCTACAATTGATAATATTATCCAATTTGAGCTTACCTTTGTACACCTCCGTTACTCTTTGGGAGGTGACCGCCCCAGTCAAACTACCAACCATACACTGTCTATTTAAAGAAATATTAGTTATTTATTTTAATAAGAGTGGTATTTCAAAGATATCTAAACAATTTACTAGCGTAAAGATCTAAAAGATTACCACTTATTCTACACATATTAGATAAAATAACAATATAAAGATGTAGTAAAGGTTCACGGGGTCTTTCCGTCTAACTATAGAAAATCCGCATCTTCACGGATAATTCAAATTCACTGAGTCTATATTGGAGACAGCGGGGATGTCGTTACACCATTCATGCAGGTCGGAACTTACCCGACAAGGAATTTCGCTACCTTAGGACCGTCAGAGTTACGGCCGCCGTTTACTGGGACTTCCATTTAATGCGCAAACATCTTCTTTTAATCTTCCAGCACCGGGCAGGTGTCAGACCCTATACATCATGTTACCATTTAGCAGAGTCCTAAGTTTTTATTAAACAGTCGCAACCCCCTATTTTGTGACACCTAATTATAATTAGGTACTTTTTATCCCGAAGTTACAAAGTCATTTTGCCGAGTTCCTTCAATATAGTTCTCTCATTCACCTTAGTCTACTCGACCTATCCACCTGTGTCGGTTTAGGGTACGGTTTTTTTAATTAAAAAGCTATTTCCTGAAAAATAAAAAATTTTTGTCACTTTTTAAAAAAAATTTAATTTAAAAATTATCCCATCAAAATTTGCTTTCGTCAAACCTTTCTTAGGGGCCGTTTCACTCTATGCAATACATTTTAACATAGAAACCCTTGGATTTACGGTGATAACGATTCGTATTCGTTATTTTTTGTTACTAATGCCAGCATTTTCTTTTCTGATATCTTCAACATATTTCACAATATGTCTTTATTAACATACAGAATGTTCCGCTACCGTTTTATTAAAAATAAAACTTGCCGCTTCGGTAAATTTCTTAAGTCTCGATACATTTTAGGTGCAAAAAAACTAGACCAATGAGCTATTACGCTTTCTTTAAAGGATGGCTGCTTCCAAGCCTACCTACTGGTTGTAATTATTTTTTCACTTCCTTTTTCACTTAGAATATTATTTAGAGACCTTAGCGATCAATCAGGGCTGTTTCCCTCTCGACAAAAGACCTTAGCGCCTAATGTCTGTCTATTTAAATTACATTTTTTTGTATTCGGAGTTTCCAAGAATTTAGTAAGTTTTTACACCCCCTAGCTCAATGAGTGCTCTACCCCAAAAAAAGATTTTAAATGCTCTACTTCAATAGATTTCGCGGAAAACCAGCTATCTCTGAGTTTGATTAGCCTTTCACTCCTAACCACAAATCATCTCCATATTTTGCCACATATGTGAGTTCGATCCTCCCAATAGTTTTACCTATTTTTCAATCTGTTCATGGTTAGATCACTCAGTTTCGGGTCTTATTTATATAACTAAAAAGCTTTTTAAAACTTGATTTATCTACGCCTACTTTATTAAATTAAGCTTGCTATAAAAATAAACTTGCTGGCCCATTATGCAAAAGGTACACTGTCACTTTTTAAAAAAGTTCCAATTGATTATTAACAATAAGTTTCAGAATTATTTCAAACTCAAAAGTTCTTTTTCACCTTTCCTTTACAGTACTTGTTCACTATCGATCATTAATTTTTAAAAGGTTTTGAGGGTGGTTCCCCAATATTCAAAAAAGATTACACATACCTCTTTTTACTATCATAAAAAAAATAAATATTTTACAGGACTTTCACCTTTTTAAGTAAATTTTTCAAAATTTTTCAAATAATTTTTTTATTTTTATAAACCTAATTTCCATTTTCATTCGTCATTACTAACGGAATCTCGTTTGATTTTTTTAACAGTTACTTAGATATTTCAATTCACTGTTTTTAAAATTTTCACAAAGAAAAAGTTTTCTTTAGGAAATCCATATTTCAAAATAAAATATAATTTAATATAGCTTTTCGCATTTTTTACGTCCTAAAAATTAAATTAATGCCAAGGCATCCACTTAATGCTTTTATTATTAGTACT